TTATCTCGCCATTCTGCTGAGCAATAGAAAAACAAACAATTATAATTCTATAAGGTTGAATAAAAATTCGATTTACTCTTTAATTTAGGTTTCGTATAATTGCTATGCTTAGTGTGTGACTCGTTAGTTTTAGTTTTTTATTTAGAGTTGAGATTACAAAAAAAAGATGACCCCACTATAAACTTAGTAACGATCAAAACTAAAAAAACTCAAAACTAATAACCAACTTATTGCTTCGTATTGTCGAGATCCCAAGAAACAGTCACTATATGACTGAATCGATTATATAGTTATAGCAACTGAAATTTTTTTCATAAAAAATAAATCTAATTATAAATTATGAAAAAAAAAGGGATGTAGAAAAATGAAAGGATGATAGAAAGAGAGAATAAAGATCTCAATGATATATGATTCCAATATGTATGGTTTATGAAAAATCACCCCATAAAAAAAGGCAGTGTGATAAAGCATCAACATCAATATACAATAAATATAAAAAATATAAATAAAATAATAAAAATATAAATTATAATTATAATATCTATAATATCAAATATAATAAAATATAATATAATATTTAATATTAATATAATAAAAATAAAATATTATATTATTATATTATACTATATATACATATAAATATAACATAAATATAATATAATAAAAAAATAGAATAAAAAATAGAATGAATATATGATCATAATAATAAAGAATCTAAATATAAATAATTACTAAATAATAATAATCTAATCAATAATCAATATAGAGATTATCTATCTAATAAGATAGAATAAGGATATAAATAATAGAAACATAGATGAATAATTGAATCGAGCTTCGGGTTAAGAAAACTGAGGAGATTGACTCAGAAACAAATAACTGATTTTGTTGGGAGCTCCATTGCAGAGTTCAGGCCTAAGCATTAATGGAGAAGCTATGGGAACGATGGAACCTGTGACTACATAGGATTTGATTGAAAAAGAATCAATCCTAATGATTCATTGGGTAGGATGGCGGAATGAACCAAGAATAACATAGATTTCTTCTGACTAGTCATAAAATGACCCTCCAAATAAAAGAGAAAAGAGTCAATATTCGCCCGCGTAACCTTTTGTTTTATATTTTTTATTTATTTTTTTTATTTAAATTTATATTTCATTTATTGTATGACTTTTTGGATGATTCAATATGAGGTAAAGTTAAATACTTTAGAAAATTTTTGAAAAGTAAAAGAAATAAGCATTATCCATAAACAAACACGTCTAGTGATTCGCGAGGAGCTGGATGAGAAGAAACTCTCATGTCCGGTTCTGCAGTAGAGATGGAATTCAGAAACAACCATCAACTATGACCCAAAAAGAACCAGATTTCGTAAACAACATAGAGGTAGAATGAAGGGAATATCTTGCCGAGGCAATCATATTTGTTTCGGAAGATATGCTCTTCAGGCACTTGAACCTGCTTGGATCACAGCTAGACAAATAGAAGCAGGGCGAAGATCAATGACACGATATGCACGTCGTGGTGGAAAGGTATGGGTACGTATCTTTCCCGACAAACCTGTTACAGTAAGACCTATGGAAACACGTATGGGTTCGGGGAAGGGATCCCCCGAATATTGGGTATCCGTTGTTAAACCGGGCCGAATACTTTATGAAATAAGTGGAGTATCAGAAACTGTAGCCAAAGCAGCTATGAAAATAGCTGCATGCAAAATGCCTATACGAACTCAATTTGTTATTTCAGGATCAGGATAGGTAAACAAAAGTAAGTAAAGGTGTATTGAGAATGAAAAAACAAACGCGGATTTCTTTATCTCTGGACAGACAATATTTATTTTTTCCCTTGTCCCTTGCATTGAAATAAGAGATAAAAAAAAAAAAATGATATGATTCAACCTCAGACCCTTTTAAATGTAGCGGATAACAGCGGAGCTCGAGAGTTGATGTGTATTCGAATCATAGGAACTGGTAATCAACGATATGCTCATATTGGCGATGTTATTGTTGCTGTAATCAAAGAAGCAGTGCCCAACATGCCTCTAGAAAGATCAGAAGTAATTAGAGCTGTGATTGTACGCACGTGTAAAGAACTCAAACGTGAAAATGGCATGATAATACGATATGATGACAATGCAGCGGTTATCATTGATAAAGAAGGAAATCCAAAAGGAACTAGAATTTTTGGTGCGATTGCTCGGGAATTGAGACAGTTGAATTTTACTAAAATAGTTTCATTAGCACCCGAAGTCTTATAGTCTTCATTATATATTATTAGAATTATTATAATTATAATTATTATATTAATATATTAATTTCTAATTTATTAATTATTATTTAATTATTATTATTCGACTATTTATATTTTATATTTTGATATATTAAATTATACTATTTTATAGTATATTCATTTATTCATTCCTATTTTTATTTCTAGTTATATCATATTTATATCATAGTATAGATATAGAATAGAATATATAATTCTAGAATTTATATTCTATTTTCTATTAATTCGAATATCTGAAATAGATCCAATTAATAGATCGTGTCTCATGCATATACTTTTAATTAAAAGAAATTATAATTTAATAATAAATTTAATAATAAAAAAAATTCAATAAAAAAGAAAAAAATTAAACTAAAACAAAAAAAGCATGTTGATTATATCAAAAATGAGGAGGCACCAATAACTATAATTCGTCATGGGTAGGGACATTATTGCCGATATAATAACTTCTATAAGAAATGCTGACATGGATAAAAAGGGAAGGGTTCAAATAGCATCTACTAATATCACTAAAAATATTGTTAAAATACTTTTACGAGAAGGTTTTATTGAAAACGTTCGAAAACATCAAGAAAGTAAAAAAAAATTCTTGGTTTTAACCTTACGACATAGAAAGACTAGGAAAGGGAATAAAATTATTTTAAAGCGTATCAGCCGACCCGGTCTACAAATTTATTCCAACTATCAACAAATTCCTAAGATTTTAGGCGGAATGGGGATTCTAATTCTTTCTACTGCTCGAGGTATAATGACAGATCGAGAAGCTCGACTAGCAAAAATTGGAGGAGAAATTTTGTGTTATATATGGTGATTCTCCTGCGGTAACTTAATACTCTCTCGAATTTACTATTTATCTATTTGTAAAATAGAGAGGAGAAGTGAATTATAGAACTCTTCCTCTAGTAGTTGATACTTAAAGGGGGTTATCTGAAATGAAAGAACAAAAATTGATTCATGAGGGTTTAATTACTGAGTCACTTTCCAACGGTATGTTTCGAGTTCGATTAGATAATCAAGATCTAATTCTAGGTTATATTTCAGGGAGAATCCGACGCAGTTTTATACGTATACTACCCGGAGATAGAGTAAAAATAGAAATGAGTCGTTATGATTCAACCAGGGGACGCATAATTTATAGACTTAGAAAAAAAGATTCGAACGATTAGATCATTCTTTTAAACATCCCCCTCGTAGGGGTATAATTCGAAAAAAAACTAATTTTTGTTTCCAAAAAAATAGATTCAGAATGAAGGTAAGGAATAAAAAATATGAAAATAAGGGCTTCTGTTCGTAAAATTTGTGAAAAATGTCGACTGATCCGTAGGCACGGGCGAATTATAGTAATTTGTTCCAATCCGAGACATAAACAGAGACAGGGATAATTCTTCTCAAGTTCTAAATAAAGAACTTTATAAAAGAAAAAAACCCATGTACATGTAAAAAGAAAGAAAAAAGAATCAGTTTTCATATAAAATGGATATTCCGCGTATCTTTCTGTATATCTCTGATTCTTCCTTATTTTTTTTATTCTTATGAATATGAGATAATAAAATATGACAAAACCTATAGCAAAAATTGGTTTACGTAAGAATGCACGTATTGGTTCACATAAGAATGAACGTCGAATACCGAAAGGAGTTATTCATGTTCAAGCGAGTTTCAACAATACTATTGTAACTGTTACAGACGTACGAGGTCGGGTAGTTTCTTGGGCTTCCGCGGGGACTTCTGGATTCAGAGGCACAAGAAAAGGAACACCTTATGCTGCTCAAGCAGCAGCACTCAACGCTATTCGTACAGTAGTGGATCAGGGTATGCAACGAGCAGAAGTTATGATAAAGGGTCCAGGTCTCGGAAGAGATGCGGCATTACGAGCCATTCGTAGAAGCGGAATACTATTAAGTTTCGTACGTGATGTAACACCCATGCCACATAATGGATGTCGCCCCCCTAAAAAAAGACGTGTGTAGAAATAAGAATTCAAGAGATTCCAAGAAAAATAAATGAGTCAATGATCCGATCCAATAATCATAAAGAAAATAAAAATAATAGTATGGTTCTAGAAGAAGTAGCAGGATCCACTCGAACACTACAGTGGAAATGTGTTGAATCAAGAGTAGACAGCAAGCGCCTTTATTATGGTCGTTTCGTTCTGTCCCCGCTTATGAAAGGTCAAGCCGATACCGTAGGTATTGCCATGCGAAGGGCTTTACTTGGCGAAATAGAAGGAACATTTATCACACGTGCAACATCTGAGAATGTGCTGCACGAATATTCTACGATAGTAGGTATTGAAGAATCAGTGCATGATATTTTAATAAATTTGAAAGAAATTGTATTGAAAAGTAATCTATATGGAGTTAGGGACGCATCCATTTGCGTCAGAGGTCCAAAATACATAACCGCTCAAGATATCATCTCACCACCTTCTGTAGAAATAGTTGACACGACACAGCATATAGCTAACCTGACAGAACCAATTGATTTGTGTATTGAATTACAAATCAAGAGAGATCGCGGATATCATATGAAATCTACAAACGAATCTCACGATGGAAGTTATCCTATAGATACTGTATCCATGCCTGTTCTAAATGCGAATCATAGTATTCATTCTTACGGGAATGGGAATGAAAAACAAGAAATACTCTTTCTAGAAGTATGGACGAATGGAAGTTTAACTCCTAAAGAAGCACTTTATGAAGCTTCTC